CTTTTATAAAGAATTTGAAGAATATATGGTGTACTCAAAAAAATCTGGATTGATAACTAAAAAAAAGAACAAAAATCTGACATGTCATGATACATATAGTAGTGGGGGATTATGGGACAAAAAATAAATCCGCTTGGGTTCCGACTTGGTACAACACAAAGTCATCATTCTCTTTGGTTTGCACAGCCAAAAAATTATTCGGAAGGTCTACAAGAAGATCAAAAAATACGAAACTGTATTAAGAATTATGTACAAAAAAATATGAGAATATCCTCCGGTGTTGGCGTTGAGGGAATTGCACGGATAGAGATTCAAAAAAGAATCGATCTAATTCAAGTCATAATTTATATAGGATTCCCAAAATTCTTAATAGAAAATAGACCGCGGAGAGTCGAAGAATTGCAGATGAATGTACAAAAAGAACTTCATTGTGCGAACCGAAAACTAAACATTGCTATTACACGAATTGCAAATCCTTATGGACACCCTAATATTCTTGCAGAATTTATAGCTGGCCAATTAAAGAATAGAGTTTCTTTTCGCAAAGCAATGAAAAAAGCTATTGAATTAACCGAGCTGGCGAATACAAAAGGAATTCAAGTACAAATTGCGGGACGTATCGACGGAAAAGAAATTGCACGCGTCGAATGGATCAGAGAAGGTAGGGTTCCTCTACAAACCATTGGAGCTAAAATTGATTATTGTTCCTATACAGTTCGAACTATATATGGGGTATTAGGAATCAAAATTTGGATATTTGTAGACGAAGAATAATAAGACTTTACGTGTTTTTACATTATACCAAGTAATGGACAAAAAAAGAAAAACCCTTTTATTCTTTTTATGTTCAAGCAAAACAAAAAAAAAAGAGCAATTCTGCAATTCTAGAGGGTTCAATAAAAATTCGATTGATCATTTTATATAATTGCTATGCTTAGTGTGTGACTCGTTGGTTTTTTTAGGGCTAGGATTCAAAAAAACGGACCAGGGCCCAGAGTATGAACTAATAACTATAGCACTAATAACCAACTCATTGCTTCGCATTATCTGGATCCAAAGAACCAGTCAAGATAAAGATATAATATATTGGACATATCGTTGTAGCAACTGAAATCTTTTTTTGCATAAAGATAAAAAAACCAATTGGATTATGAGTTGTGAAGTTCTAAGTCGGAAAGCAAAATAGAAAAAAGTATGCGGATAAGTGGAAGGATGAGAGAAAGAGAGAACGGAAATATCAATGATATATGATTCCAATATGTAAGGTCGATGAGTCATCTCATAAAACGCAGTGTAATAAAGCATAAATTCAATAATGATTCATGCATAATTAGATGAATCTGCTTATAGAACAAAAAAATCAAGAGCCTCGAGCCAATAAAGACTGAGAAAATTGACTTAAGAAAAAAGGACTCCGCCAGAAAATTCAGACCTAACCATTAATCGAGAAGCAATGGGAACGATATAACCCGTGAATGCAGAAGATTCTATTGAAAATGAATCTTAATGATTCATTGGGTGGGATGGCGGAACAAACCAGGGACCTCCTCTTTTATTCTTTTATTTTGAGAGGTCATGAACGAACCCTATAACTAAAATAGATAATAACTAAAATAGATATGGAAAGAGTAAATATTCGCCCGCGAAAGTTTTTTTTTATTAGATTGATACATTTTTGTCGATCCCATATGATAATTAGTCGTTTTATTCGCGAGGAGCTGGATGAGAAGAAACTCTCATGTCCAGTTCTGTAGTAGAGATGGAATTGAAAAAGAACCATCAACTAGAACCCAAAAAGAACAAGATTCCGTAAACAACATAGAGGAAGAATGAAAGGAATATCTTATCGAGGTAATCATATTTGTTTCGGTAGATATGCTCTTCAAGCACTTGAACCCGCTTGGATTACATCTAGACAAATCGAAGCAGGGCGCCGAGCAATGACACGAAATGTACGCCGTGGCGGAAAAATATGGGTACGTATATTTCCAGACAAACCAGTTACAGTAAGACCCACGGAAACCCGTATGGGTTCAGGGAAAGGATCCCCAGAATATTGGGTAGCTGTTGTTAAACCGGGTAGAATACTTTATGAAATGGGTGGAGTAGCCGAAAATATAGCTCGAAAGGCTATTTCAATAGCGGCGTCCAAAATGCCTATAAGAACTCAATTCATTATTTCTGGATAGAAATGTAGAACCAAAGGAAAGAAGTCTTGTGTATAAAAAAACAATTGCAGGGTTTTCTTTCTTTTTTTTTTTTTTACTTCGTCCTTTGCTTTATTTTACATTAAAAAAACGGATAAAAAAAAAATGATATGATTCAACCTCAAACCCATTTGAATGTAGCAGACAATAGCGGGGCACGAGAATTGATGTGTATTCGAATAATAGGAGCTAGTAATCGCCGATATGCTCATATTGGTGATGTTATTGTTGCTGTGATAAAAGAAGCAGTACCAAATACGCCTCTAGAAAGATCAGAAGTGATCAGAGCTGTAATTGTACGTACTTGTAAAGAACTCAAACGCGATAACGGTATAATAATACGATATGATGACAATGCTGCAGTTGTGATTGATCAAGAAGGAAATCCAAAAGGAACCCGCGTTTTTGGCGCGATCGCCCGGGAATTGAGACAGTTAAATTTTCCTAAAATAGTTTCATTAGCACCTGAGGTATTATAATATGAGACCGTGAGATAGTGATAGTATTTAAATAAAATAGATAAATTGGTAGATTATGTCTCACGCATATACTTTTAAGAATTTTCTTTAATAATTTTTATAAAAAAAGAACATGCTGATTATATCCAAATTCGGAAGCAACAATAATTTTAGTTTATCATGGGTAAGGACACTATTGCTGACATAATAACTTCTATACGAAATGCTGACATGGATCGAAAGGGAATGGTTCGAATAGCATCTACTAACATGACCCAAAACATTGTTAAAATACTTTTCCAAGAGGGTTTTCTCGAAAACGTAAGGAAACTTGTAGAAAATAACAAATATTTTTTGGTTTTAACCCTACGACATAGAAGGAATAGGAAAGGACCATATAGAACTCTTTTAAATTTAAAACGAATAAGTCGACCTGGTCTCCGAATCTATTCTAACTATCAACAGATTCCTAGAATTTTAGACGGGATGGGGATTGTAATTCTCTCTACTTCTCGGGGTATAATGACAGACCGAGCAGCTCGGCTAGAAGGAATTGGCGGAGAAATTTTGTGCTATATATGGTAAATTTTCTGCTATCCGAATTGTATCTGTAACTTCCTGTTTGTGAAAAAAACGAATAAAAAAGCCAAGTTGTCTAATATCACGCCTTCCTACATTAGTTCATACTTCAAGGAGGGTTTGTCTGGAATAAAAGAAGAAAAATGGATTCATGAGGGTTTAATTACTGAATCACTTCACAATGGTATGCTCGGGGTTCGTTTAAATAATGAAGTCAGATTCTAAGTTCTGTTTCAGGAAGGATCCGACACTCTTTTATATATATACTACCAGGAGATAGAATCAAAGTTTAAGTAAGTCGTTATGATTCAAACGGGGGGGGGGGCGCAGAATTTATAGACCCCACAACAAAGATTCGAATGGTTCGGTGGTTTTTCAAGATTCCTTTCATGAGGATCCAATTCACGGTTCAAAAATTTCAAGAAACTTATTTTCTTCCAATCAGTAAAGTAGATTCGAAATTCAGTTAAGGAATAACAATTATGAAAATAAGAGCCTCCGTTCGTAAAATTTGTGAAAAATGCCGACTGATCCGTAGAAGGGGACGCATTATAGTAATTTGTTCCAACCCGAGACATAAACAAAGACAAGGATAATCTTTCGAAAAGGGACTCTCTAAAGGAACCGATGAACAAATCAAAATAAAAGATCTGTTTTGACATGAAATGGATATATCCATATATCTCTGACTTATATTTCGGAAATGATAAAATATGGCAAAATCTATACCAAGAAGCGGTTCACGTAGGACCGGACGTGTGGGTTCACGTAAAAGTGCACGGCGAATACCAAAGGGCGTTATTCATGTTCAAGCAAGTTTCAACAACACCATTGTGACAGTTACAGATGTACGGGGTCGGGTTATTTCTTGGTCCTCCGCCGGTACTTGCGGATTCAGGGGTACAAGAAGAGGGACACCTTTTGCTGCTCAAACCGCAGCAGGAAATGCTATTCGAGCAGTAACAGATCAAGGTATGCAACGAGCAGAAGTCATGATAAAAGGTCCGGGTCTCGGAAGAGATGCAGCATTACGCGCTATTCGTCGAAGTGGTATACTTTTAAGTTTCGTAAGGGATGTAACCCCTATGCCACATAATGGCTGCAGACCCCCTAAAAAAAGGCGAGTGTAGAAATAAACATTGAAGAGATTTCAAGAGAAATAAATGACTCAAAAATCTGACAAATAATATTACTATGGTTCGAGAGAAATTAAAAGTATCTACTCGGACACTACAGTGGAAATGTGTTGAATCAAGAGCAGACAGTAAGCGTCTTTATTATGGACGCTTTATTCTGTCTCCACTTATGAAAGGTCAAGCCGACACAATAGGCATTGCGATGCGAAGAGCTTTGCTTGGAGAAATCGAAGGAACATGTATTACACGCGCAAAATCTGAGAAAATCCCGCATGAATATTCTACCATAGTAGGTATTCAAGAATCGGTACATGAAATTTTAATGAATTTGAAAGAAATTGTATTGAGAAGTAATCTATATGGAACTCGTGACGCGCTTATTTGTGTCAAAGGTCCTGGATATGTAACTGCTCAAGACATCCTCTTACCACCTTCTGTGGAAATCGTTGATAATACGCAGCATATAGCTAACCTAACGGAACCAACTGATTTTTGTATTGGATTACAAATTGAAAGGAATCGAGGATATAATATAAAAACACCAAATAACTTTCAAGACGGAAGTTATCCTATAGATGCTATATTCATGCCTGTTCGAAACGCGAATCATAGTATTCATT